ATAAAGAAGAAAGAAGATTTTCATACTCTTTTTGACCGAAAAGGAAATCGGATTCGTTGGTGTTTTATTAGAATACAAAAACGGACGTGACTGAATTAGTTCTTGGTTGGGAGAAAATAGAGTGAAGGAAGAGAATAGAAAGATTCTCGAATAACAAAACAAATCCAAATAATCCTTCCTACTTCCAAAGAATCGAACGAGAAGCCGTATGAGGTGCAAATCTCACGTACGGTTTTGTAGAGTGAAAGTAAACAGAACTTTTCAACTTTTCCAACATCAACCCCAAAAAACCGAACTCCGCCTTACGTAAAGTTGCCAGAGTACGATTAACCTCCGGAATTGAAATCACTGCTTATATACCTGGTATTGGCCATAATTTACAAGAACATTCTGTAGTATTAGTAAGAGGAGGAAGGGTAAAAGATTTACCCGGTGTGAAATATCACATTGTTCGAGGAACCCTAGATGCTGCCGCAGTCAAAGATCGTCAACAAGGGCGTTCTAGTGCGTTGTATATTCTTATCTAAGACTTGTATCATTTTATGATGTCATGTGATTTGCTAGAAACATGGGAAGGGCTAACCTCATAACAAACGTTTTGTAAGGGGACTAGAGCAGGCTACCATAAAAAAAAGTCTAAGGTTCAATAGTGAAATCATTTCCTAAGTTTTCCCCAACTTTTTTTGTGTCAATAAACAATGAAAAATACCTTGACCTTTTTAGAACAGGTTTGAGCCAAATAGCAATGATTTGAAACAGTTTTTTCTACACTCTAAACCTAAGGACTTGATCGTATAGATATGGAAAATACAAGATTTCCCGTCATAGCAAAAGAAAGAAGGGAAACGGATACTCAATGAAGAGTGAGTAAGCACCATTTATATGCATAAAGAATAGACCTCATCTATGCAGATAGAATTGTGTGGAAAGCCGTATTCGACGAAAGTCGTATGTACGGTTTGGAGGGAGATCTTTCATGCCAGGGATCCACCCTACAATATGGAGTAAAAAAACCGAAAAAAAAATGATTCATTTTTAGCCTTTATGAAAGAGATTTTAGATCCTTTTTCAAACTCATGTCACGGCGAAATACTGCAAAAAAAACAAAAAGAGCGGACAAATTCGATCCAATTTATCAGAATCGATTAGTTAACATGGTGCTTAACCGTATTATTAAACACGGAAAAAAATCATTGGCTTATCGAATTCTTTATCGAGCCATGAAACAGATTCAACAAAAAACAGAGAAAAATCCACTATTGGTTCTACGAAAAGCAATAAAGGAAGTAACGCCCCGACTAATAGTAAAATCAAGACGTAAAAGCGGATCGACTTATCAAGTTCCCTTTGAAATCAAACCTAACCGAGGAAAAATACTTGCCATTCGTTGGTTATTAAAGGCATCTCGAAAGCGTCTGGGGCCCAATATGGAGTCCAAATTAAGTTATGAATTGATAGATGCTACTAAAGGGAAAGGCAAAGCCATACGCAAAAAGGAAGAGATTCATAAAATGGCAGAGGCCAATAGAGCTTTTGCAGATTACCTTTAATCCATAATCCATAAGAAAGAAGGATCGAACTTAGATCTAACTAAGACATAGATCCTCAGATCTAACTAAGACATAGATCTTAGGATCTATGTCTTAGTTAGATTAGAAAAAAAAACGACCGAATCGAAATTGATCATTCCTGTCTTACAAAATTATACTACCCTGAGATCCTCCGGATGAAAGAATTTCATCCGCTTTTCTTCTATGGGAGTTCCTCTGATGACCAATCGGATCTCCGATCAACAAAAGGGTTCTCCGATTCCGCTGTTTTTTCTTGGCTCTTCTATGGTCTACCCGGAGAGAGATGGAGCTTTAAGAACTAATGGCCTGAAAAATACACAAAAGTCTAACTATTCCGAAATTTGGATTCCGCTTATATCCCTGGATGTAGGATTTGGACGATTCAACCTGGACCTAGATAACCGGTCGATATCAACACTCGAATACTCTATCTTTCTTTGTCATGGATTATATATCCGTATATCAAGATAAGTGATCATAAGATAGATATCTGCTTAATGGAATCAGATTTCCTTTCGAGATGCCTTGATGGTGAAATGGTAGACACGCGAGACTCAAAATCTCGTGCTAAGGAGCGTGGAGGTTCGAGTCCTCTTCAAGGCAAACATAACGTTGATTATTTTTGCTTATATTATGGTATGGAATGGGCACAAATACGGATATTCTCTCAAGTAAAAGCGGAGAATTTCCTTTTTTTATCAAAAAGAAAGAAAGTATTACCACGATTCTCTATATACGATACGATCTGACTCCTTCCAAGGTCTACCGAACTGGAACAATGAATTCCAAAGCTCATTATGGATCAACACGGAATATGCCCTATCTAGAATTGAATATAGGACATATTTCCATTTAGAAAATCAACCTAAAATGTCTATCTATTCCGTTTTTCCAATAATTTGTTCTTGGAGTAGAAAACAACAACCGTTTGATATGTGTTTTTGTCTTCCATGATCGAGAGAATGAGGAATCTCTCTTCAAGTTCCGGATCTATCTAATCTTTCTAAAGAAGAGATCTGAAATCCTGTTGTAGAAAATAAGTGTTTAATTTCATTCGCAAAAAGCCATTTAGTTTTCAACAATGTTTTTGTCATTTGATTCAATAACATTCTGTTAGAGAGGAACAGATTTAATAAATATTGATAACTCTCGGATAGAATATTATAAAGAAAAAGCTCATTCGATACTGAACAATTGGTTTCAAGAGATCTTTGGCGATCAATTACCAAGTCCCAGCGGTCACTCTGGCCCCGCGGATTTTCAATCACCCAGCGGTGATAAAGAGCTAAAGGACTGTCCATGTGTACATGTAGAAATTGCGATTTCATACCCTTTCCTTGAATGCGTTGCAAAGCCTCGATATGGGGTTCCTCCCGTTGAGAAACGAGAACATCACGTTTATTCCTTTTTCTTTTTCTTTTTATTCTTTTTGTTTTTTCTTCTTCTTCTGATTCTTTTTCTTCTTCTTCTTCTGAACAAGAAAAAGAAAAGTTCTGGTTGGTCATCACGGTAAATCTACGAAAAATCCTTTTTGAGTGGAAAAGTGGTGCTTTTTTGGTTTGGTCTATTCTTATTAAACGGGCATAGGCTCCACTAGTATAAAGCCTTTGCACTGTTTCTTCGTTGGAAAACAATTCTTGGTCTGAAAACAAAAAGTCCGGATCCTCCTCGTGGATTAGGAAGGAATCCCAAACAAATCGTCTTCCACGAAATAGCACAGGTTTATTATAAGATCGACATTGCTTTGATTTATATTGCATTGGATATCCAGGTTGACTTCTGAACGGCCCCAAATACTCTTGCAATGATAGATTTTCCAAATCCAACCGTAGTTTTTTGAGAACCTCCCAGTACTTCCTATACTGTGACATCACCCCCTTTTTTTGAAAGTTGAACCTCTTAGACTTATGCTGGAGCATACGAAGATGATTTTCAACCTTTTTCACGAGGATCCGCCTTTCTTGAAACAATCTGACCTGCTCTGACAATCCCAACTCGTTGAGCGTTTGTATAGGATCAAATCGATTACTGCGAAGAAAACTAAGACGCCAGACCCGAGGAAACGAAACCAACGATTCATCGAATTCTTCATTCTTTTGGAGTTGAGCATTTAGACATATTTCAGTAACTAGAGACAAAAACCCTGTTCGCATCGTATACTGATGATTTCTCGTTTTGCGCTGAGGAGGAAATAGTGGGATTTTCTTATTATCAGACTTACCTCGGCATATTCCTAACCACGGAAACTCCGCCAGAAGACTTTCTAAAAGACTAGAAGCTAGGTGGAAATCATGTTCAACAAGTCTATCGAGAGGAGTCCAATTCTCTTGATTTGGTTCCGATATCATCAACCAAGAATCCCGAGCTGCTGATCCAGCCAAGCAACCCAAAATATGGGGGAGTATAGTGAATTCCTTTATAGTTGTTTCGGCTATCGAAGGTTCTAAATACCATTTAGACAAATAAGACAAATTTGTCTTCCATAAATCCTTTGCCATAGATACAGGAGAAGATTTCGTTCTAAGCGTAGTTTGTAGAATAGCCTTTCCTACCTTATAAGGAAGTCTTTCGTGATGTTTTAGAACGGATACAATACCCTGATCCATAGATTGCAAACCCCAAGTTTGTCTATAAAGAGACAATCGAATTGTATTAGTGTCTATAACGGATTTTGCTCGCAAACAACTAATCCCTACGGCCTCATTGACAAGTCTTGCTAGGTCTCGTGCCGTATAACCTACGGTTCTAGATCCAAAATCATCGAGATAGAACAACTCTTTTTTCAAGTAAAAACCCTTCCTGCGTAAAAGAATGGGAAATTCTTTTTCTCGTTGGGGGATAAGAAGCACTCGAATATTGATGAATTGACCAAATCGATTTGGAGTCATTAGATTTGGATCCACTTTTCTAGGAATATGAGTCGAAGCAATAAAAACAATATTTCTTCGACTAATAAAAATGTTCTCATCACAGCTATCCATATGGTCCAATAAGCGATGAAGCAACGCCTTCTTCTTGATGAAGATCTCCCTCTTTATGGTAGAAGTGCGATTATTCCGTTCCAATTCATGAATGCTCGGGATCCATATTACGCAAGGAGACATGATTTCTGCCATTATCAAAGTCCGATGGATTTGGGAGAAAGTTTTACAACTAGCAAAGAACCATTCCAGATTGATTTTTATCAAAGGAACATAAGAGTCTGCTGCTAGACTTTGGACCAAATAGGATCGATCAGTTTCCTCAGGACCTATCAATAAAATCCCTTTGGAAAGGGATGGCCCTAAGAAGAAAGGAGTTTTTCTAGCTTTAGAATTGATTTTTTGATTAGACTTGGCAATCCTCTGATAAAAAGCAAAGAAGACCCATTTTTCTGCTAAACGAAATGGATTGAACCTGTAATTCACTAGATCTTTTTGAAAAATGTCAACTAAATATCGTAAATACATAAGCCCTGGCTCTTCGGTGGTTTGATAACCTTCGGAGACAAAATGTCTGTAGGTCAATTTCGATTCAATTCGGGAGAGCTCTTTTTCTGTTCTTAGAAGCAGAAGTAGATCAAATGTCTCTTTCTTCTTCTCATTATAATTATAATTATTATTAGAATTCGAATTATTATTAGAATTCGAATTATTATTAGAATTCGAATTATTATTAGAATTCGAATTCGATTTCTTATCATCCTCTGATGAAGATCTTGATGAAAAGAAAGACGGCAAATTCAGGGAAGAGTTTCGCTTTTTGCTTACGAAGTCGGACATTGTCACAGATCGATCGAATGCGCGCGGATTCTTCTTGTGACTTATTAGTATAACAAAATAAGTCATTCTAAGCCTCAGCAACCAAAACCATTCCCGGGGGTTTGACAAAAAGCAAACAATTTTCTTTAGAATTCTAAAGGCGAACCGAAAAGTCAACTCCTCTTCATATTTATGAGCATCCAACTGCGTCCAACTCGGTTCATCCTTGTTAGCCAAATTAGTAAAATAAAAAAAATCATAATTTTGAGATTTAGCAAAAACAGAATCATCATCACTAGTAAAACCGAAGATTTGTTTTGCCCAATCCGGTATTTCCCAAAAATCCTCCGGGTACTCACAGCTATTAGAAGTATCAATAGCAGCCAAACGCGGACCAGTGCTAGTAGTTCTTTCGAGGATTGGTTTGACCAAGTCCAGTATTACCAAATCGATAGGTTCTGCCCAATCCGGTATTTCCAAAAAATCCTTCGGGTACTCGCTGTATCTTTTGATTTCCACCCACCACTGTCGTAACAAAGCTGGATCCGAATGTAGCCCGAACTCGAGAAAATTGAACTGTATCAGCAAAGAAATCCAGTGTAAGAAAACAACGAAAAAATATGGAAAAAGGAAAAACATAAGGACGAACCACAAGATAACGATCCAAAAATCCCCGTCCCTCCTAGCTAATCGCAAAAGTTTCCATATCGAACTTTTCGTGCGGAGTTCATCGAACACAAATTCCCCGAAAGACACCAACCAAGGAACCAACTCATTCAGAAGCAAGACCCGAAATCGAAGTGAAAGTCGAATCCTTCGCCAAATCCATTGGAATTTCGATTGTAGAATGAACCATAATTCATGAGAAAGTACCCGCAAGATAATCAATTTATACCTAATATCTTGCCAAATAGATACAACTCGGTCGCAGCTATATAGCAATATATCCGGAAAAGTTTCGAAAAGTGTATCCCCAAAGTATTTCCACCATACAGAAGTAAAAAACCATGGCATATATGTTTGGAGCAAAATCCATTTGGAAAAATGAGTATTGATCCTATACATCTCTTGTTTCTTAGCAAGTTCTTGGAAAAAATGCGGTGAATGAAATGAGAAAATTTGTCGCTTCTCTTTCCATAAATTCCAAAGCTTATTTATTGCTTCGTTTTCTTTTATGTTTTGAACACTCTCTGTTGAACTAAATTTGTCAAACACGTCTGGAATCCGATGAAGCATTTTCGGGTTCTTATTCGGACAAATTTCCGAAAGTAAATCATCTTGATAAGATTGAGCTTGAATCAAATTCAAGGTTGAACTTACATTTTTCAGATACTGCTCGGGGTTGTTTTCTTCAAAAAAAGATCTATGGAAATTTTCCAAATTGACTATCTGGAATCTTGTTAAAGGCATTGTAGAAATCTCTTCGACCGAGGAGATATCTCTCTTGTCACGAACAAATGGATTCCATCGAGTTAATAACTTGGACAAGTTATAGTCATAATACTTTTTGTCACCACTTATGTTGGATACTTGTGACTCTATGAGTGAAATAGCCTCTTTCTCCGAGTGAACGGGTCTTATTTCACCAAGCGACAAAGAAAACAGATTGTTGTGGATGGGCAGAAAACGAAATAATTGTGCATATGTAAGATTGTTTTTGCTAGGAATCCTTTTCTCTATATAAGAAGGTAATCTGTTCTTATAATTGGACTTGGACCGAGGATGATGTAAATAATCGAAAAATTGGAGTGTATTCGCTTTGTCAAAAGCAGCCCTCGATGAGCTTTGATTCGAGAGTTTTACAGAATTCAACCAATTGTCTCGATCGTTGTATATCGTCGAAAAATCCGTATTATCCGACAATTCCATGCGGTTGTTTTCATTATCAAAAAAGTATATAATCTGTGTATGATTCGGTATCTCATTCCAAACAAATTGTGCTATTGTTCCTTCGTCAATCTTCGAGACTTTTGTCTTGTTATCCAACCACTGGATTTTGGGTTTAACGATTCGAATAAGAAATTCTCTAAACCACCACTGATAGACTATTTCGGTCTCAGGGCCGCACTGAGAAAGGAAAATATTCAAATCCGAAATGAGTTTCTCAACAAAAGGAGAAATGTCGCTGGAAATGTCGATATTGTTCCAGAGGTTTTTCAATTCCGTTTCTTCAGGAGCATCCAACAGAATCAAAGTAATCTGAATCAATATTTCTTCAATAGATAATTCCTTTGGATCGAAGTAAACAAGATGATTCGAATAGTTTTGCAAGTATTCGAATTGATCGGAGCTTTTGTATACATGCAAATTACAATTGATATATTTCGAAATTCGAATAATCAAACAATCCAACCATTCTTTCTGACCTTTTCTCCAATTTAAGGAAGGCCGGTTCATTGTATTTTTAGTTCGAAATATCCAAACGCGATTGCGTATTGTATTTTCCAAAGGCCCGTATGGGAGAATCGAGACGATTTGGTTGATTATTCGATCGAAAGAATCATCCTCTTTTTCAGTCATATTGAGCCATGGATTCTTCCTTTTTTTTCTGTGGTGGAAGATCTGATTCCATAATTTTTGCTTCTGAAGTTCATCGAAGAGCTTAGAATAATATATATCAAAGGCAGATGTATTAGCAGAAACCTGACTAGGATTAGTCAGTGATAGAGTGAATCGATCTGTTCTTTTTAGAACGATTGGTTTCAATCGACAAAAACCGAAAAGGAGCTCTTTGCAGAATGAAGAACAAAATAGATTCCAAGGCGAACTGTTTAGAAATCGACTACAAAGAAATTGGTTTATATCCCTTTGATTGTGTCTAATCATAGTACATTCGGGATCTGATGAAATAGCCAATTTCGAGGAAAGATTTGGAAAATCCGTTTTGATCTTACAGAAATCCACTCTCCTTTTTCTTTCTAATCCCCTAAAAAATTGAAAAACATTTGGTTGTCTTTTCCAACATTGGAAATTTTCCACGGGAGTGGTACGAAAAGTCATACATTCATCGATTGACAATATGTCAAAAACAGAATAACGAATTGATTTTGTCCAATTCTCGATGAATCTTTTCGTTTCTTTCGGAAACGAATTCTCTTTTATATACCTTTTGTCTTCTTTCAATACTTCTTTCGGCCAAGAGATTGGATAATTCCGCGGACACGTGTCATATCCTGAATTTGCACTAAGAGGGTCGGAATGGTCTATGGATCGATTTGAAAATCTTTCCAATTGGCTAGATTTTGGAAACAAAAAAAGGTGCGAACAAATCCACAAATTTCTAGTGAAATTGGCTTCCGACGTTTCATTTCGAAAATGCGTGGAGCTATATATAGTAGGAAATAGATTGATCGAATAGAAATTGTTTCTTTCAATCAGATTTTTCTTTTTTAGGTTATAGATAAAGACTGGTAATGTAAGTAAAACTACAATTTGGACTTTTTTGGAACTACAACTGCGTAAATCCCGTAAAAGTAACGCGCCGATAATTCGAAAGTCAAACAGCTTAATAAGACGTTCTCGATGGGACAAAATTTGAGTGCAAAATCTCAGCAAAATCGATTCGGTCCATGGATCGAATGAAGCGCTTTGTATTTGTTTGAAAAAGTTTAGCCACCAGGTCAAGGCGCGTGGATCGAATAACGAGCTTTCTATGTATTCTTTTTTTTTTTTGAAAAAATTTAGCCGCCAGGTAAAGAGACGTGATACGAGTTGTTTGATTCCGGACTCTCTTGGACATTTTCCCAAAGTACTTTCTTCCGAGATCCCGAGCCTGCTTTTTTGTTCTTGTCTCATTGGTTTTTGCCCTCCCTCTTTTACAATTCTATATTTTATTACGTGAAATATAGATAGATTCCTATCAATTCCGTATAATAAACCATTGGACTTTAAGGTTTTTTACTTGTTTGTGGTTTTCTGGAAAAGGGCGAAACGATCCTTTTTTGTGATGAGATGTCAATATCCAGACATAAAGAAAAAGTGCCCTTCGCGCTTCATCGAACTCGCGTCAACCACAACCAGAATTGGATTCGACAAATCTGTTCGTTTGAAAAAGCAAACAAACAAAATATTCTGGCCCGGGCGAACGACGGGGATTGAACCCGCGCGTGGTGGATTCACAATCCACTGCCTTGAGCCACTTGGCTACGTCCGCCCCATTAAATCTCTCTAATCGACATTCTTTTAAAGAGTTTCGTTGTCCGCCCCACCAACCAACTGTCAATGGAATGTATCATTAGAATGTGGATGGGTTTATAACCTCTTCCAGGAAATCCAAGTGTTGCAAGATCGGTCCTCTCAACAAGTTTTTCCATTGCATACTTCTGAAAAATGTTTATTGAGTTTGCCATGATTGAAATTTGAGAGAATGTACTTGGCTATCCTTCAGGCCTGAGTATCGAAGGAATTGATTATTCCGGATGATCTTTCTCTAGCATCCATGGCTGAATGGTTAAAGCGCCCAACTCATAATTGGCGAACTCGCGGGTTCAATTCCTGCTGGATGCACAAAAAATGCACATATCTAATGTCTCCAAATCCTTCTTGGAGAGGTCTATATCCCACAACAGTACGCGCTTCCATATCATCATATAACGTAGATACAAACAAAGCTAAACAAACAAAGAAAAGGGACCAAACCTCTCCTTACTTAGATAGAGGGGTTTGGTACTATTAAACTGAAAACGTTCAAAAAGCATCACAATCAATT